ATAAACTGGTGACCTCGGATATTAATGAAATCTATAGAAGAATTATCTATCGGAATAATACTCTTACAGATCTATTAACAACAAGTATAGCTACGCCAGAAGAATTAATAATATCTCAGGAAAAATTGCTACAAGAAGCAGTGGATGCACTTCTTGATAATGGAATCTGCGGACAACCAATGAGGGATGATCATAATAGAGTTTACAAGTCGCTTTCAGATGTAATTGAAGGCAAAGAAGGAAGAGTTCGCGAGACTCTGCTTGGTAAACGCGTCGATTATTCAGGGCGGTCAGTGATTGTCGTGGGCCCTTCACTTTCATTACATCGATGTGGATTGCCTCGCGAAATAGCAATAGAACTTTTCCAGGCATTTGTAATTCGTGACCTAATTAGAAAACATCTTGCTTCGAACATCGGAGTTGCTAAGAGTCAAATTCGTAAAAAAAAACCAATTGTATGGGAAATACTTCAAGAAATTCTGGATGACCATCCTGTATTGCTGAATAGAGCGCCTACTCTGCATAGATTAGGCATACAGGCATTCCTCCCCATTTTAGTAGAAGGGCGCGCTATTTGTTTACACCCATTAGTTTGTAAGGGCTTCAATGCGGACTTTGACGGGGATCAAATGGCTGTTCATGTGCCTTTATCTTTGGAGGCTCAAGCAGAGGCACGTTTACTTATGTTTTCTCATATGAATCTTTTGTCTCCAACTATTGGAGATCCCATTTCTGCACCAACTCAAGATATGCTTAGTGGACTCTATGTCTTAACGAGTGGAAATCGTCGGGGTATTTGTGTAAATAGGTATAATCCGTGTAATGGTAGAAACTATCAAAATGAAGATAATAACTATAAGTATACAAAAAAAAAAGAACCGTTTTTTTGTAACGCCTATGATGCAATTGGAGCTTTTCGGCAAAAACGAATCAATTTAGGTAGTCCTTTGTGGCTGCGGTGGCGACTAGATCAACGCGTTATTGCTGCAAGAGAAACTCCCATTGAAATTCACTATGAATCTTTGGGGACCTATTATGAGATTTATGGACACTATCTAATAGTAAGAAGTATAAAAAAAGAAATTCTTTATATATATATTCGAACCACTCTTGGGCATATTTCTCTTTATCGAGAAATAGAAGAAGCCATACAGGGGTTTTGGCAGGGCTGTTGTAATTCTATGCTACCAGCGGGAATTCGAGTCTCGCCGGGTTAACTAGGACTATAAAATTGCGGAATTTCTACGTGAATCAAGATCTAGAAAAGGAAGTTGTCCAATCACTGACTCAAACCCATTGTCAAATTCTACTCAGCGCAATATGGAGGTACTGATGGCAGAACGGCCCACTCAGGTCTTTCACAATAAAGTGATAGACGGAACTGCCATGAAACGACTTATTAGTCGATTTATTGATCACTATGGAATAGGATATACATCACATATCCTGGATCAAGTAAAGACTCTGGGTTTCCGACAAGCTACCGCCGCATCCATTTCATTAGGAATTGATGATCTTTTAACAATACCTTCTAAAAGATGGCTAGTTCAAGACGCTGAACAACAAAGTTTTATTTTGGAAAAACACCATCATTATGGGAATGTACACGCGGTAGAAAAATTACGTCAATCGATCGAGATCTGGTATGCCACAAGTGAATATTTGCGACAAGAAATGAATCCTAATTTTCGGATGACCGATCCTTTTAATCCAGTCCATATAATGTCTTTTTCGGGAGCCAGAGGAAATGCATCTCAGGTACATCAATTAGTAGGTATGAGAGGATTAATGTCGGATCCCCAAGGTCAAATGATTGATTTACCCATTCAAAGCAATTTACGCGAAGGACTCTCTTTAACAGAATATATTATTTCTTGCTACGGAGCCCGTAAAGGAGTTGTGGATACCGCTATCCGAACATCAGATGCAGGATACCTCACGCGCAGACTTGTTGAAGTAGTTCAACACATTGTTGTACGTCGAACAGATTGTGGCACCGTCCGAGGTATTTCTGTAAGTCCTCGAAATGGAATGATGACCGACAGGATTTTTATCCAAACATTAATTGGGCGTGTATTAGCGGATCATATATATATAGGTTCGCGATGCATTGCTACTAGAAATCAAGATATTGGGGTTGGACTTGTTAATAGATTCATAACTTTTAGAGCACAACCAATCTCTATTCGAACCCCCTTTACTTGTAGGAGTACATCTTGGATTTGTCAACTATGCTATGGCCGAAGCCCAGCTCACGACGACCTGGTTGAATTGGGAGAAGCTGTAGGTATTATTGCAGGTCAATCTATTGGAGAACCAGGTACTCAATTAACATTAAGAACTTTTCATACCGGCGGAGTATTCACAGGGGGTACTGCAGAACATGTCCGAGCCCCTTCTAATGGAAAAATAAAATTCAATGAGGATTTGGTTCATCCGACACGTACACGTCATGGACATCCTGCTTTTCTATGTTCTAGAGACTTGTATGTAACTATTGAAAGTGAAGATATTATACACAATGTGTGTATTCCGCCCAAAAGTTTTCTTTTAGTTCAAAACGATCAATATGTAGAATCAGAACAAGTCATTGCTGAGATTCGCGCGAGAACATCCACTTTGAATTTGAAAGAGAAGGTTCGAAAACATATTTATTCTGACTCAGAAGGCGAAATGCACTGGAATACCGATGTGTACCATGCACCTGAATTTACATATGGTAATATTCATCTCTTACCAAAAACAAGTCATTTATGGATATTATTAGGGGAGCCCTGGAGATCCAGTCCAGGCCCCTGTTCGATCCACAAGGATCAAGATCAAATGAACGCTTATTCTCTTTCTGTTAAGCGAAGATATATTTCTAACCCCTCAGTAACTAATAATCAAGTGAGACACAAATTTTTTAGTTCGTATTTTTCTGGTAAAAATCAAAAAGGAGATAGGATTCCTGATTATTCAGAACTTAATCGAATGACATGTACCGGTCGTTGTAATCTCAGAAATCCGGCCGTTCTCGAGGGGAATTCGGATTTATTGGCAAAGAGGCGAAGAAATAGAGTCATCATCCCACTCGAATCGATTCAAGAGGGCGAGAACCAATTAATACCTTCTTCAGGTATCTCAATTGAAATCCCCCGAAATGGTATTCTCCGTAGAAATAGTATTCTTGCTTATTTGGACGATCCTCGATATATAAGAAAGAGCTCGGGACTTACTAAATATGAGACTAGAGAACTGAATTCAATCGTTAATGAAGAGGAGTTGATTGAGTATCGAGGAGTCAAGGTATTTTGGCCAAAATACCAAAAGGAAGTAAATCCGTTTTTTTTTATTCCCGTGGAAGTCCACATTTTGGCCGAATCTTGTTCCATAATGGTACGGCACAATAGTATTATTGGGATAGATACACAAATCACTTTAAATAGAAGAAGTCGGGTAGGTGGATTGGTCCGAGTGAAGAAAAAAGCAGAAAAAATTAAACTAATAATCTTTTCTGGAGATATCCATTTTCCTGGAAAGACAAACAAGGCATTCCGATTGATACCACCAGGAGGGGGAAAACAAAATTCCAAAGAATACAAAAAATTGAAAAATTGGCTCTATATCCAACGAATGAAACTTTCCAGGTATGAAAAAAAATATTTTGTTTTGGTTCAACCTGTAGTCCCATATAAAAAAACGGATGGTATAAATTTAGGAAGACTTTTCCCACCGGATCTCTTGCAAGAAAGTGATAATCTACAACTTCGAGTTGTCAACTATATCCTTTATTACGACCCAATTCTTGAAATTTGGGACACAAGTATTCAATTAGTTCGGACTTGTTTAGTGTTGAATTGGGACCAAGACAAAAAGATCGAAAAGGCCTGTGCTTCCTTTGTTGAAATAAGGACAAATGGTTTAATTAGAGATTTTATAAGAATCGACTTAGCGAAGTCACCTATTTTGTATACCGGAAAAAGAAATGATCTGTCGGGTTCAGGATTAATCTCTGAGAATGGATCAGATCGCGCTAATGTCAATCCGTTTTCTTCCATTTATTCCTATTCCAAGGCAAGGATTCAAGAATCCCTTAATCCAAATCAAGGAACTATTCATACGTTATTGAATCGAAATAAGGAATCTCAATCTTTGATAATTTTGTCATCATCCAATTGTTCTCGAACAGGCCCATTCAACGATGTAAAATCTCCCAATGTGATAAAAGAATCAATCAAAGAGGACCCCCTAATTCCAATTAGGAATCCGTTGGGCCCCTTAGGAACAGGCTTTCCAATTTATAATTTTGATTTCTTTTCCGATTTAATAACCCATAATCAAATCTTGGTAACTAACTATTTGCAACTTGACAATTTAAAACAGATTTTTCAAATACTTAAATATTATTTACTGGATGAAAAAGGTAAAATTTATAATCCCTATTCCTGCAGTAACATCATTTTGAATCCATTCAATTTGAATTGGTATTTTCTGCATTACAATTGTTGTGAAGAGACATCTACAATCGTTAGTCTTGGGCAGTTTCTTTGTGAAAATGTATGTATAGCCAAAAAAGGACCGCATTTAAAATCGGGTCAAGTTCTAATTCTTCAAGTTGACTCTGTGGTAATACGATCAGCTAAGCCTTATTTGGCTACTCCAGGAGCAACTGTTCATGGACATTATGGGGAAATCCTTTACGAAGGAGATACATTAGTTACATTTATATATGAAAAATCAAGATCTGGTGATATAACGCAAGGTCTTCCAAAAGTGGAACAGGTGTTAGAAGTGCGTTCGATTGATTCAATATCGATGAATCTCGAAAAGAGGATTGAGACTTGGAACAAATGTATAACAAGAATTCTTGGAATTCCTTGGGCATTCCTGATTGGTGCTGAGCTAACTATAGTGCAAAGTCGTATCTCTTTGGTTAATAAGGTTCAAAAGGTTTATCGATCCCAAGGGGTGCAGATACATAATAGGCATATAGAAATTATTGTACGTCAAATAACATC